GAATCGATCTGATTCAAGTGATAATATATATGGGATTTCCAAAGTTATTAATAGAGGGTAAGCCTCAAAAAATAGAAGAATTACAGACGAATATGCAAAAAAAACTGAATTGTGTGAATCGAAAAGTAAACATTGCTATTGCAAGAATTGCAAATGCTTATAAACACCCTAATATTCTTGCAGAATTTATAGCCGGACAATTAAAGAATAGAGTTTCCTTTCGTAAAGCAATGAAAAAAGCTATTGAATTAACTGAACAAGCGGGTACAAAAGGAGTTCAAGTACAAATTGCAGGACGTATCGACGGAAAAGAAATTGCACGTGTTGAGTGGATCAGAGAAGGTAGGGTTCCTCTACAAACCATTCGAGCTAAAATTGATTATTGTTGCTATACAGTTCGAACTATTTATGGGGTTTTAGGGATCAAAGTTTGGATATTTCTAAATCTAAATAAAGAATAAGATTTTTTTCTTTATCTTTAATGTACCATATTTCTTTTATATAAAATATAAAACAAAAAATGAAAGATTACTCTATTTTTATTCTCCAAAAATTATCCATTTTATAAGATTGAATCGACTTAAAAATGAAATGAATCATTTGATATTGGTAGTATTGCTATGCTTAGTGTGCGACTCGTTAGTTTTTTTAGAATGGTTCAAATTTAACAAAAAAAGAAACCGATTCATAGTAATTCATAGTATAAATTAATAAAAAAAAAGAACTAATAACCAACTCATCGCTTCCGATTATCTAGATCTAAAGAACTAGTCAAAAGAAAAAATCGAAAAAAAAGATATGATATATATAAAAGATATGATATATATATTGATAATATAATTATAGCAACTGAAATATTGTTCAGCATAAAATAAAACAGAAAAAAATCTTATTATTAGTTGTAAAGCAATAAGAATATTGTAAAGCAATAAGAATATACGGATAAATGAAGGGGTGAAATAAAGAGAGAAAAATATATCAATGATATAAAATTCGAATATGTAAAGAGGTCTATGGGTTATCTCATAAAAGGTAGTGTAATAAAGCATCAATATAAATAAATTCATATATATATATATATGAATGAATATATTCGTAACATAAACAAATTAAGAGCTCTGAATCAATAAAAACTGAGAATATTGATTCAAGAAAAAACAAATAAATATTCTAAATTATAAAAAAATATTATTATTAGATATGAGAGAGGCTCCATTGTAGAATTCAGACCTAACCATTAATTGAGAAGCGACGGGAACGACGAAACCTGCAAATACTTAAGATTTTATTAAAAACAAATCTTAATGATTCATTAGGTGGGATGGCGGAAGAAACCAAAAAGCAATCCATTTTTTTAGGAGTTGTGCTCTCCATTACATCTGATCTGAATTTGATAATAAAAGAGTAAATATTCGCCCACGATAATTTTAATTTTATTGAATTTTTTTTTATTTTTTCCAATCCTATATTATAATATATAATAATAAAAGAAAAAGAAAGATTCATTAGAACCTTCAAAACAACATTCTCTAGTTATATACGGAGGTTTATTTTATAAGAATACATATTCCGTTATATATCAAAACAAGATATAAAAATTTCGAATAGACCGATAGATTCTATGAAATCTCAAAAAATCCCGCGATTCTATTATTGATTAAACATATGAATATTAGTGCATATTATTTTATCAATTAAATCGATATATATATATTGAATTGCTTCATTCGTGAGGAGCCGTATGAGGTGAAAATCTCATGTACGGTTCTGTAATAGAGATGGAATTGAGAAACAACCATCAATTATAACCCCCAAAGAACCAGATTCCGTAAACAACATAGAGGAAGAATGAAAGGAATATCCTATCGAGGTAATCATATTTGCTTCGGAAGATATGCTCTTCAGGCACTTGAACCCGCTTGGATAACATCTAGACAAATAGAAGCGGGACGGCGGGCAATGTCACGAAATGTTCGCCGAGGTGGACAAATATGGGTACGCATATTTCCAGACAAACCGGTTACAGTAAGACCTACTGAAACACGTATGGGTTCGGGAAAAGGATCTCCCGAATATTGGGTAGCTGTCGTTAAACCTGGGAAAATACTTTATGAAATGGGCGGAGTCCCTGAAAATATAGCAAGAAAGGCTATTTCAATAGCAGCATCAAAAATGCCTATACGAACTCAATTCATTATTTCAGGATAATAATTAGAACCAAAGGAAAGAAGTCTTTAGGATGAAAACAAAAAATGCAATTGTAGGTTCCTTTTTTTGAACACAGAATATTTTTACTTCAATCTTTGGACTGAAAGAACAAGAAAAATGATATGATTCAACCTCAAACTCATTTGAATGTAGCTGATAATAGCGGAGCACGCGAACTTATGTGTATTCGAATCCTAGGAGCTAGTAATCGACGATATGCTTATATTGGTGACATCGTTGTTGCTGTAATCAAAGAAGCAGTACCAAATACGAACTTAGAAAGATCAGAAGTGATCAGAGCTGTAATTGTACGTACTTGTAAAGAACTGAAACGTAGCAACGGTATAATAATTCAGTATGATGATAATGCTGCAGTTGTCATTGATCAAGAAGGAAATCCAAAAGGAACTCGAATCTTTTGCGCAATCGCCCGGGAATTGAGACAGTTAAATTTCACTAAAATAGTTTCATTAGCACCTGAGGTATTATAAGACGAAACCTTGATATGGATACATTATTTTGTGAATAAAATAGATTAATTAATCTATTTTATCTTACATATATACCTTTTTTAGTAATTATTATAAGTATTAGACAATTATTATATATTTCAGATTAATACTGGATAACCTAAAAAAAATAAAATAGATTAATATATAAAATATATTAATATTATATATATATAATAGAATATATATAATAGAATAGATAGAAATAGAAAATCAAATAATAATAAATAGAAAAAGGAGCATGTTGATTATATAGAAAGTAAGGGGCAACAATCATTTTTGTTTACCATGGGTAAGGACACCATCGCTGACATAATAACCTATATACGAAATGCTAACATGAATAAAAAAGGAATGGTTCAAATACCATTTACTAACATCACAGAAAACACTGTAAAAATACTTTTACGAGAGGGTTTTGTCGAAAACGTCAGAAAACATAGAGAAAACGACAAATATTTTTTAGTTTTAACTCTACGGTATAGAAGAAATAGGAAAGGATCATATAAAAGTTTTTTAAATTTAAAAAGGATCAGTACACCCGGTCTACGAATATATTATAATTATCAACGAATCCCTCTAATTTTAGGGGGCATGGGGATTGTAATTCTTTCAACTTCTAGAGGTATAATGACAGATCGAGAGGCTCGATTAGAAAGAATCGGCGGAGAAGTTTTATGTTATATATGGTAATCTTTCTAACATCCGAATCATATGAGAAACTTCTATCCATTTTTGTAAAAAAAAAAGAGAGGGAGAAAACGCAAGTTTCTAATATCACTTCACCCCTTATATATTAGTGAATGCGCGAAGGGGGGTTTAACTAGAATTGGAAAAATAAAAAAGGGGGGGTCACAAAGATTTAATTACTAAATGAATCACTTCCCCAGGGTATGTTTCAGGTTCCTTTATATAATTAATGCAAATTTGATTATAGGCTATGTTTCCGAAAAGATTCGACATACTTTTTATATGTATACGATCGGGAAAGAAAAAAAGTATTAAATCATTCAATTTAATTAGGGTGTTTTTCAACTTCAACATTATTTTTGTGGGGAAGGCTACAATTAGAAGTTCAAAATATAAGGAAACCTTATTTTCTTCCAATAAAGAAATTTTGGATTAACTTATTAAGGAATGGCAAATATGAAAATAAGGGCCTCCGTTCGTAAAATTTGTGAAAAATGTCGATTGATTCGAAGACGGGGGCGAATTATAGTAATTTGTTCCAATCCAAGACATAAACAAAGACAAGGATAATATTTTCACAAAGGGAGGCTTTCTAAAAAAATAGAATATAGAAATTTATATTTTATATTCTATTTTTTTATTATATATATTATTCTATCTCTATCAAATTTTTATAAGGAATATTATTGATATTTCAAATTTGAAATTTTATTTCAAAAATTAGATTTTATATTAATCGAAATACAATTAATATAGAAAAAGCTAATATTAATTCTAGTTAGAAACTAGTTAGAAAATAATAAAGGATCTGTTTTTGACATGAAATGGATATATCCATACCATATATCTTGGACTTATTTTTATGAAATAATTAAATATGGCAAAACCTATATCTAAAATGAGTTCGCGTAAAAATGGACGTATTGGTTCGCGTAAGCATACTCGTAAAATACCAAAGGGAGTTATTCATGTTCAAGCTAGTTTCAACAATACTATTGTGACTGTTACGGATGTACGAGGTCGGGTGATTTCTTGGTCCTCCGCCGGTACTTGTGGATTCAAGGGTACACGAAAGGGGACGCCTTTTGCCGCTCAAACCGCAGCAGGAAATGCTATTCGAACAGTAGCGGATCAAGGCATGCAACGAGCAGAAGTCATGATAAAAGGTCCTGGTCTCGGAAGAGATGCGGCATTAAGAGCTATTCGTAGAAGTGGTATACTATTAAATTTTATACGAGATGTAACCCCTATGCCACATAATGGATGTAGGTCTCCTAAAAAAAGACGTGTGTAAAATTAAAAATAAACATGGAGAAGATTTCAAGAGAAATAAACAAGTCAAGGATTTGATCAAAATAAAATAATATATTACTATGGTTCGAGAGAAAATAAGAGTATCTACTCGGACACTACAATGGAAGTGTGTTGAATCAAGAATAGACAGTAAGTGTCTTTATTATGGACGCTTTATTCTGTCTCCACTTATGAAAGGCCAAGCCGATACAATAGGCATTGCAATGCGAAGAGTTTTACTCGGAGAAATAGAGGGAACATGTATCACACGCGCAAAATCGGAGAAAATACCACATGAAT